TCCAAATTTCATTCCAATCAAATGATCCGCAGCTGTCAATATATCTCGTGGTAATAAAAATGTATTGTTCTGAGGTATATCAAGATTAAGCTTTTGGTTCATATTTCGTCGACCAATTCTTCCCAATTCACACCTTTGTTGAAAAAATTTTTTTTGTAATTCTTTACATAAAGATTCAGAAAATACTGGATCTCCACCAACACAAGCAAATTGTCGATAAAATTCTAAAATGGCATTTTCTTTTGACCCTATTTTTTTTTTATCCTTGTCATTTAGGAAAGACACGAAAATTTCAGGATAACAAACATTCTCTAGAATTTCGCTTAAATTCGAACCCATAGCTGATGATAGAACTAGAATAGATATTTTCTGTTTCCTACTTACACGAGCCCATATCCTTGCTTTTCTATCAATCTCTAATTCGAATCTCCCCCCCCAATCTGATATTATAGTGCCTGTATACACCGAAATTCCGTTAGGGTCCAATTCTGAACGATAATAGATACCGGGGCTTTGCAATATTTGATTGATTACAATTCGGTATATTCCATTTACTATAAAAGTTCCCAGAGAATTCATTAGAGGAATATTTCCAATAAAAATAGTTTGTTCTTGTATGTTCCGACAACTTTTCCAAATTAATCCCGCGGATACATATAATTCAGCAGAATATGTAAGCGATTCATATACAGCATCTTTTTCGTTTATAAAGGGTTCTAATAATTGATATGTTTCTACAAATAATTGAAATTCAATTTCTTGATCTGTATCCTCTATTTTTGGAAACTTAAAAAGCCCCTCTGTTAAGCCCTGATCAATGAATCTACAAAACCCTTCAAATTGTATCTGATTCAATCCAGGTAGTGTAGACATTCCTTCATTTTCACTCTCAAGCATTTTGAACTTCCCCGTGAATTTTATAGAAAAATATTCCATGATTTGCTGTCATTCTTCATCAAATCACATGAATCCATTTAGTAATAATGGAATTTCTGTTCTTTTTACTGAATTACATGAAATTGTACCTAACTCTGTGTATGAAATACTTATTATGAAAAGAGGAATAAATAAAATCGAATTTTACACTCAACTTCGAAGGAAGGAATTTGCAACAAAACAAACAGATAGAATCGAAATTCTAATCTAAAAATGGAAATGAATTGAAAAATTCGACCTGGATTTTAAGGTTTTTTAAGGAATATCAAAAAAAATACATTCCATTTCTATCAGTATTAATTTCTATCATTATTATAATATTACATATTCCAATTCAATCGGATACCAGAAAAAAATGAATTCGGGATTTGTTCTGCTCAATGAGATAAGGATCTAATAATCCGAAACAATATAGAATTCATTTTTTTGAAACTTAACCTTTTTTTATTGTTCAAAAAAGAATTAGAAAAAGAGGAGAAACATTTTTTACTTTTTTGGGAGAATACGATTAGAGTGTGTAATAAGATTTCTATGTATTAATATAGATCTAACTCTAGCTATAGTTAGCTATCTATATCTATATATATAGATAGATCTATGTCTAACTTTATTGCAGTCATATCCGTTCGGGACAACACATAACACGTCGTGTTAATTTTTTTTTCTATTCAATCTATTTAATAGAAAAAATTGAAAAAAAGGAGGAGGCGCCAGAATTTTTTGAGAATTCCGTATTCGTATAGTATAGGTATTATATATATATAGATAAGATACCCGATTAGATAATACCTGTGTAACAATTCAAATTTATGTTCTAGGGTTTACATATACTGACAGTTGCTGTTATAATTGGAATAGAGAAAGTTTTTTCAATAAAAAAAAAGAAAGAAATATTGGTTAGTTATGTATCAATTTTTATTTTCTTATCTCACTAAGTATCTCATTAAGAAATGAAAAAAGGATATTCAAATATTCAAGAATTATTCATAAATTAATAGTTAACGGTTGCAATTTGTCCCGAGATTTTTTTCTTTTGTAACAGAAGGTGTAAGCTTGTTTTTTTTTATTTCATGTTTTTTCAGTTCAATAAAAAAAAGGGGGGATATTCTCATATATTTCATATAGAAATATATATACTGGCGGCATGGCCGAGTGGTAAGGCGGGGGACTGCAAATCCTTTTTCCCCAGTTCAAATCCGGGTGTCGCCTGATCGACAAGAGATTTGAAATATTGTATTACATTCTATTTTTTTTATGCTTAATGTTTTCCGGTTTTACTTAAAATAATAGAAAAGAACTTTTGATATGTTCTAATAGAGTGGATTCTGGTTTTTCGTCAATGGCGTTAGCCCAGAATCTTTTTTTGACTCTGTACCAACAATTCCACTATTATTATAGTATTTTGAGTGAATAATCCAAAAGAAAAAAAATACAAGAACAATTTTTGAACAATAAAGAATAAAAAAATTCCTTCATATTGATATAGATAGGAGACAAAATTTACATGGATATAGTAAGTCTTGCTTGGGCTGCTTTAATGGTAGTTTTTTCTTTTTCCCTTTCCCTCGTGGTATGGGGAAGAAGTGGACTATAAGGGTACTAATAATTGAATTAAGGGATCAAAGTACCCATTTTGTTTTCTAGCTGGGTTTTCCAATTTTGGAACTGTTGAATTGAAGTATTAAATTGATACTAATTAGAATTTAGACTAATTAATTGAATTCAAATCAAATATAAAAAATACTATAGAATATCTGCATTTCAGAGTTCTATTATATTTTTGTAGTGTAATGTATTCTATGTATAACATAGAAAGAAAAAATACTCTTTCAATCAAACAAATATTTGAATTATTCCCATATTTGTATTTTGATAAAATTTAGGGAATCCATAATAATAGGAAATTGACTCTTCGAATTCTTCATAAAATGAAGATGAACTTACTCTTACCCAGGTTATATATATATGGAATATATATATGGAAAATGAGGGATCGTGGAATCCCCATTCTTACTTTACTCCCTTCTTTTTTTTAATAGAATACCTGGATTGTAAAAATAATCCGAAATCCAAAAAATTAAAAATCGGAAGAATAAGAGTGGTTTTTTTATTATTTTAGATTTATTGGAATCAATACAAATCAAATAGATGAAACAAAGCAAAAATTTTCGAGCGAAATTCTAAAAAATCCAGATAGTAAAAATAGATTGAATTCTTACTATACTGGATTTTTTAGAATTTCGCGGATTGTAGTCCGATCCTTTTTTTTTTTTTAGACTAAAACCCCAAATTGAAAATCTTGTTCATTTTTTTATTCAATCATTGATTATTACATTGATAAAAAAGAAGAAATCTTTTTTAAGCGAAATTAGTCACTTTTACTTACTGTTTTTACGTAAATTATAAGTAAAAAGGCAGTAGGAACTAGAATAAACAGTGCAGTAGCAATAAATGCGAGAATATTTACTTCCATAATTTCTATTATGTTTTATTTCTCTTAAATTTCCAATAAAAAAATTCGGGATTTAATCCCATAGAGATGATAAGTCTTTCAAATTCAACAATGGTATAAATTGGATTTCGGTAATATCAAATCGGATCAATATCACGAATAACAATATCTGAGCTATCAAATCGACTCATCGTCGAGAATTAAATAGTATAACATAAGAAGATCTTTTATCCATACCAAATCAAAAAAAAAATTGATTTTGGATGTAATTTAATAATTTTTTTGAATCATTTTATTAACGACTGGAATAAAAAAAAAATTCGAGATCTAAATTATGAATTCAAAAAAATTTTACGGAATTCTGAAAGATGCAAAAATCCTTTTGACCAAATCATATCATTCCATTATATTGACAATTTCAAAAAATTGTTCATACTATGAACGTAGTATAATGGCGGTCGGGCAAGTATGCCCCCATCGTCTAGTGGTTCAGGACATCTCTCTTTCAAGGAGGCAGCGGGGATTCGACTTCCCCTGGGGGTAGGGTGCTACGAACGGAAGTTGATCATCCATTTTCAATAAAAATGGAAATGGATTCTTCCTGTTCCTGGGTCGATGCCCGAGCGGTTAATGGGGACGGACTGTAAATTCGTTGGCAATATGTCTACGCTGGTTCAAATCCAGCTCGGCCCAAGAATTTGCCGATCCACTATGAAATTATATAACCCATTTTTTTATTGTTCTCCCGAAATGACTGATGCTCTCTGATACAGAAGATTCCAAATATGAAACATCCCTAACGATATTTATTTTTTTCTGTATTACATATTTCTACAAATTCGGATCTTGCTAATAATCTAGATTCATATCAAAATCCTTAAATAGAAAATCTAAGGAAATTCAATAAACAAAAAAAAACAAAACCAATTTTTTCATTGATTCGTTTTTCAATCCATTTGGCAATAACAAACGTATTATGTATGAGTAATCTGTGTCGATCTCACTAAAGTTCATATCGATATAGATATCAATATATACAAAATCCACCTCTTTCATTTAAAGCAAAATGGTTCGAATCCTAAATAGAAAAAGAAAGGGTTTGAAATAAACCTTAAGAATATGTATGCTGTACACGCTTTTCCCTGGGATTGTAGTTCAATTGGTCAGAGCACCGCCCTGTCAAGGCGGAAGCTGCGGGTTCGAGCCCCGTCAGTCCCGATGGATACAAATCCAATATTAATAAACTATTTTACTGTATTCTATTTACTAGATAAATCGAATTTTTTGTTATCTGATGAGCTGTTATGCAAATAATAATATATATATACATATATATACATATATTCTAATCCCATTTTTTTATTTTATTTTATAATAAAATTTTAGAATAATTTATATAATTTATATAATAAGTATATGCAGGAACAAATAGAGGTAATAATGATATTGGATAATTTCTTATTTAGGAATTGAGTCATACGCGGCCCTTTTAACTCAGTGGTAGAGTAACGCCATGGTAAGGCGTAAGTCATCGGTTCAAATCCGATAAGGGGCTTTTTACTTTTTTTTTCATATCTTAAGGAAGAATAGAAATATTGTTGATATTTGTAGT